TATCTTTTTTTTTAGTTATTCAGTTAAACCAATGATTCGTTATTGGAGCAGATAGCAACAACCATCTCATCTGGGAAAAGCCATCTTTTTCTCAACAATGTCTTTGTCATTTGATCCAATAGCGTTTCGTTAGATAGGAACAGATTTGATAAATATTGATAACTCTCCGATAGAGTATTAGAACGGAAAAATCCATTAGATAATGAACTATTGGTTCTAAGCCATCTCTGGCAATGAATCAACAATTCAAAATGCTTTTCTTGCGTATTCTTGATAAACCAGTGTTTATATATAGATGTAGGAAGATCTGTTTGGGAAGTAAGAAGTCCCCTTGACATCTCTTCATCTGCAAAGAATTGTCGATGTGAAAACACAGAGACAAAAGACTGATCTTTGAATAGGAAAAAGAGTGGATCCGCAGGGTCCCAAATGAATTGGCTTATTCGAAAAAAGCCTTGTTCTTTGGAAGATCTATCTCGTGTCTGGTACTGCATGGTTCCACCCTGCAAGAACTCTGAATCATTCTCTTGAAGCTCATCCTCTTCATCATAAATGATCCGCTTGCCCCGAAATGACCTGGCCCAATAGGGAAATCCCAATTCATTGGGCTTTTCGATACAATCAAATAGAAAGCCCCAAGGGCGCCATATTCTAGGAGCCCAAACTATGTGATTGAAAAAATCCTCCTCTATCTGTTGCGGGTCGAGGACTCCCCCCCCTTCTTCAAACTCCGATTCATATTTTTCATAGAGAAATCTCTGATCAACGATAGAATAAGATCCATTTTGAATCATATTTAAGGGATTCCTTGGTTCGGACCGAAGAAGCAATGTCACTCGATCATTATCAAACTGACTGCAATCTTTTTCTGTCCGTGAGGATCCCACCAGAGCGCCTTCTACTTCTAATAGGCCATGAACTAGATCAGAATTATTCTCAACGAGTCCATAAGAAGTGATCCCATTTTTTTCATCAGGTCCGGGTAGAGACCAAAGGTCTTGAGCAACCGATCCGGCAGAACAACTCAAAAGATAAAGAAGTATCGTTAATTTCTTCATACTCGTTCCAAGTTCGAAGTACCATTTGTACAAATAAGAATCCCCCCCGTTACATGATTTCTTCTTCATATAGATAGATATAGGATCTATGGAGCAATTACTTAGAAGTACATTTTGTGAAACAGCCCTTCCTATCTGATAGAAAAGGATCCCATGATCCTGAACCGATCTTACCTGAGATCGCAAATCCCAAGTTTGTCTATGAAGAACAGATCTAATTATATTAGTGTCTATAATGGATTTTTTTTGTATAATACTAATAGATAAGGCCTCATTGGTAATTGCTACAAGATCTCGTACATTGGAACCCATCGTTGTGGACCCGAATCCATTAGTATGGAACATTTTCTTTTCCAAGTGAAATCCCCTAGTATATGAAAGAGTGAAAAAGTGTTTTCGTTGTTGTGGAATAAGAAGCCTTCGTATCTTAATGCATGTATTTAATTTATTCGGAGCTATTAGAACTGGATCTACTTTTTGGGGAATATGAGTCGAAGCAATAACTAGAATATTTCTAGTGGAACATCTTTCACAATCCCTGGAGAGATAGTTCACTAAAAGACCAAGGGATAAGTAATTGGACTCATTCACATCCAGATCATGAATGTTTGGAATCCATATTATGCAAGGAGACATTGCTTTTGCTAATTCGAATTGAAAGGTGATATAAAATCGGTCTATTTCCGGCATCATATCCATAGTTAGCATATTCATCATAGTTAGAAGCTCCAGCTCCATATCAAGGTCACGGTCGATATCGTCACTATCATCAATATCGTCACTATCATCACTATCATCAATAAGAAAACCCTTAGGCTTGTTATCCAGGAACTTGTTCAGAAATACTGTAATGAAAGGAACATAGGAGTTTGTCGCTAGGTATTTGACCAAATAGGATCGTCCAGTTCCTATAGAACCTATCACTAAAATACCCCTAGGGGGGGGTAGGGCTAAGCGGAGCGAAAAGGGTTTTCCATGAGATGGGAAATGAAAACTATTAGCCCCCCACAGGGTTTGTGAATAAGTAATTGTCTGATAATTAGCAAGGAATATCCGTCTTTCTGCTAAACAGGATGTATTGAACTCATAAATCATTAGATACTTTTTATGAATGTCAACTAAGTATCGTAAGTAAATTGCTCCCGGTTGTTCAATCATTTGATAACCAGAGTTATTCTTTGATAAATGATCACTATGAGTCAGACTTAATAGAATTTGATCAATCCTTTTTTCTGTCGTTAAGGTAGAAAACTGAACCAAGAATTCTCTTTCTTTATCATCAATCGAATCACTGTTCGAGACCCAGGATTCTATTTTATCATCAATCCAATCACCATTCACGTTTTTTATTTTTCTTATCAAGGAATAGATTGCTTTACTTGTATGACTTACATGTCTCGTATTTCTCGAAAAAGCGATTCGATTGATGGGATTTGGTATGA